GGGGGGATTCAGATTACTATTATCAATTAGAATGATTTATGGTTGGGTTGGTTGGGCTAATAAAATGAAGTATCCAGGCTCCGTTTAGAAAAACCCAATTGGTAATATATCTATGATTACTACTTGTATCATAAATAATTCCTATTTGTAAAGAGATCCCGTTTGGAAAGAGAAGCGGTCTCAATTAATCAATGTTAATCAATCGAATGGATGAATACATCAAATATTTGGCGGAAGGCATGAAATGAATTGAAAAAAAAAGAAAGTCATAACAAAAAGAAATGGTAATGAGAGCATTTGTCCTATATGTGCAAATAGAAATCGGGCGGATCTTTACCCGGAGTAGAGCATAAACCTAAAAAGATTAACGAGGCCCATTCAAGAACAAGAAAATTACATCGTGATTTGGATTGGATCTCGATGAAACAATACATCAATGAGAAGTTAATTCGATAAGTTTAGTGAATTCTTTTTTTTATTATAAGGAAAGGAGTCAAAACTCGTCTTTATTGAAAAATCGAAGAAAAAGTCCTTTCGTTAGAAACCTGCTATGAAAAAAGAAAGAGGACTGGAATCTACACATTGATTCGTTTTTTTTCGCAATTTTTTTTTTTGAACCGTATGCGTCAAAAGATGCATGTACGGTTCCTAAGGGATACAACTTTACCCTAATCAACCGACTTTATCGAGAAAGATTACTTTTTTTAGGCCAAGAGGTTGATAGTGAAATATCGAATCAGCTTATTGGTCTTATGGTATATCTCAGTATCGAGGATGATACCAAAGATCTGTATTTGTTTATAAACTCTCCTGGCGGATGGGTAATACCCGGAGTAGCTATTTATGATACTATGCAATTTGTGCGACCAGATGTACATACAATATGCATGGGATTAGCCGCTTCAATGGGATCTTTTATCCTAGTCGGAGGAGAAATTACCAAACGTCTAGCATTCCCTCACGCTTGGCGCCAATGAGGTTTTTATTTGAGAGAAAAAAAAAAAAGACTATGCCTTCGCCATATGAAATATGAATATTAAGTAATAATAGCATGGCACTTTGAATTCGATATGAGAAAGTTTTTTATTGTTTTTTCAAAACATTAGATTATGTATCGAAAGAGTAGTATGAGATTAAAGGTATTTCCGATTTTATCTTATCTATCGGGAGTCCAGTTCAGCGTCACAAACTTTTTTGTTTTCACACTAGAGGACTTTTAACATATGTTATGAAAGAGTGCGAAAATAAAAAATAAAATAAGATTATTTTTTCCTTATTTTATTTGATCGGCTCAAAAAGAAACTTTGGGATTGCTGAATCACAGACAAAAAAAATCATAAATATATAAAGCAACGGAGCCATCATAGTATTTTTAAACTCCTTGGAAAGGAAGGGTGGTAATTTGATCATTTACCGATATGGGTCTGATAGATCCTATTTTTCTCTGTCTTTGATGGAAGGTAAGGGTCAATTTGATTGTAGAGCCGTATGCAACGCACAAAAGATGCCTGTACGGTTGTTCAATTCTATCTTTTTTTTGCTTGTTATTCTTTATCTTTCTTTCTTTTCTCTTCCTTTCATCATGCGAGATAGAGGAACCTTTTATTATGTTATATCATCAGGGTAATGATCCATCAACCTGCTAGTTCTTTTTATGAGGCACAAACGGGAGAATTTATCCTGGAAGCGGAAGAACTGCTGAAACTGCGTGAAACCCTCACAAGGGTTTATGTACAAAGAACGGGTAAACCTTTATGGGTTGTATCCGAAGACATGGAAAGAGATGTTTTTATGTCAGCAACAGAAGCCCAAGCTTATGGAATTGTTGATCTTGTAGCGGTTGCATGAAAATAGCATGGATTTCGCCCAACTCCGTGATTTGAGATTTTATCTTTTTATTTTACCAAGTTTAATATTCTATCTATTAAAACTTATTTAATAGAATATTAACTAGAAGTAATTCATAATCATCTGGTTAGGATCGATCTAAACCAGCCCATCATATTATGGATATGATTCAACATGCCAACTATTAAACAACTTATTAGAAATACAAGACAGCCAATCCGAAATGTCACGAAATCCCCCGCTCTTGGGGGATGCCCTCAGCGTCGAGGAACATGTACTAGGGTGTATGTGCGACTCGTTCAGATCATGAGCTAGCCCAAAAGAAAGAAAACAATTTTTCCAGTATCCATGATCAATACCGATGAATAGGATAGAATGGAAAAACAAACTCCATTCACTATCTAAAAATAAAAAAATCTATCATATCCCTATCCCTCTATTGTGTATGAAATTTATGGTTTCCATTGGTGCAAATCCAATCACCTCAATTTAAGATGATAAGCAATTCTCCATTGATAACAAATGGTTATCCATTAAGCGGAGGAAATCTGATTGAAAAAACAGAAAGATTAGGCTCTCCCCTCTTGCCAAGAACGGACTAACAAGGTCAGCTACCCAGCTAACCTTCATAATTAAATACCGTTACTGTATA